ATGATCAGTCCAATTTTTTTATTTTAGAGCAAAAAAAAAAAACTGAAAAAACTAATTTTCATATTACTCTATAACTAATCCAATTCTTTTATTTATAATTTAAAAGTAGAAATTTTTAAGTTTTATTCTTGCTTTAAAGTTGTTTGTTATAGTATAAATTTATATGTGAATTTTTGTGGTAATTTTGAAATTTCTTGAAGAAATTAATTGAAGCAGTAAATAGTTTTATTGATATTAAGTTAATTTAGATTTGGTTAATACTTTAAGATTTGGTAAAAGCTGTGCCAGCATCCGCGGTTAGACAGTAAAATCAAATAAACATTATTAGCTTTAAAGTAATTAACATTATTTTATAATATGGAAATGGGAATATTTTAAGGTGAAATATTATAATATTTTAATTTGTATATAAATAGTGTGATTGTTATGAAATTGAAAATATAAACTAGGATTAGATACCCTATTATTTTTATTGTAAAATTTAAATGTAAGTTAAAGGATTAATAGTTATGGTCTTGAAATTTAAAGAATTTGGCGGTATTATAGTCTGTTTAGAGGAATCTGTCATGTAATCGATGATCCACGTTGAACCTTACTTATATTATTTCTTGTATATCGCTGTTTAAGAATATACTTTTAGGTAATTTTCTAAATATAATATTACTTAGTATTTCAAGTCAAGGTGCAGTTATATATAAGTTGAATGATGGATTACAATAAAATTTATTTATTATGAATTGTTATTGCAATATAATTTGAAGGTGGATTTAATTGTAATTTTGTAAAGATTGTTAAAATGATTTAAAGCTCTATAATATGCACACATCGCCCGTCGCTCTCATTATAAGATGAGATAAGTCGTAACAAAGTAGATGTATCGGAAGATGTATCTAGAAAGGTGGAATTTATCAGATTAAACTTAAAGTTAAGATTTTCATTTACACTGGAATTATTTATCGTGCAATTCGATGTAATCTGAAATTAATGAAATTGTTTTATATGATTTATGTAATTTAATGTTAAATTGAATAAAATAATGTTATTGTAAGATGAATTGATGAAATTGTTTTTACTATAGTGTATTAGTACTGTGAAGGAAAATTTAAATTTTTAATATAATTAGATAAAGGTAATTTTATTAATTGTATCTTGTGTATCAAAGTATATTTAAATGAATTATAAATAATTTTGTTCTCGAATTTAAAAGATTTAATTGAATAATCTAGTTATTGTGTTATAAATATTAGAAATATTTAATTGGTAATGAAATGTTAATCGTTTTTAAGGATATCTAGTTTTTTAATAAATGAATTTAATTCATAAAATATAATTTATTTTATATGTTATTATTAAAATATTTTATATTTTTAATTTTAGAAAGGCTAAACTTTCTAAAATATTATTATAATAGGATTGTAATAGGAGGATTTTATAAATTTAGAATTTGTTTTTAATTAGAGGATGTTAAAATTTAATTCTTGTTTTGAGGGATTTTGGTTATTATTTAATATATATATTAAAATGTTAAGTTTAATTTGGTATTTTTAGTAAATATGATTTAATTAGTAAAGGAGATAATTATTTAATAAAATATTTTTGATATATTATTATAAAGAATTAAGCAAATATTTTGCTCACCTGTTTATTAAAAACATGGTTTCTTGAATTTATTTAGGAAATTTAACCTGCCCACTGAAAATTTTTGAAGGGCCGCAGTATCTTGACTGTGCAAAGGTAGCATAATCATTAGTCTTTTAATTGGAGGCTGGTATGAATGGTTGGATGAGGTAAATTCTGTTTTATATTAATTGGGATTGAATTTAGATTTTAAGTAAAAATACTTAAATGTTATTAAGGGACGAGAAGACCCTATAGAGTTTAATAAGTGTAGTAAATAATTGAGTTATGAAGTAATTTTTGGTTTTTATGAAATTTATTTAGTTGGGGTGATTAAAAGATAAAATAAACTCTTTTTTAATTTTAATATTATAGTTAATTATTTGATCCATATTTTATGATTATAAGATTAAATTACCTTAGGGATAACAGCATAATTTTTTTTGAAAGTTCATATTGAAAGAAAAGATTATGACCTCGATGTTGGATTAAGATAGGAGTTGGGTGTAGATGTTCAATGTACTAGGTCTGTTCGACCTTTAAAATCTTACATGATCTGAGTTTAAACCGGCGTGAGCCAGGTTGGTTTCTATCTTTAATTTTATTAGATATTTTAGTACGAGAGGACCAAATATTTAAAATAATTTTTGTTAATTGAATGCTATTAATTATATACTATTTTGGCAGAAGAGAGTGTAATAGATTTAGAATCTAGTAATATGATGATAATCATAAGTAGTAAATGTCAAGGGAATTAGTGGTGTTAATTTTAGTGAGTTTAATTTTAATTATTTTTGTTATAGTGGGTGTAGCTTTTTTTACTTTATTGGAACGTAAGGTATTAGGATATATTCATCTTCGTAAAGGTCCTAATAAGGTGGGGTTTGTAGGAATTTTACAACCTTTTAGTGATGCTATTAAGTTATTTTGTAAAGAACATATAAATCCTTTAGTCTCTAATTATTTATTATATTATATTTGCCCTGTATTTTCTTTATTTTTGTCTTTGATTTTATGAATATTAATGCCTTATATGAGAGGGCTATATATATTTAATTTAGGTTTATTTTTTTTTCTTGTATGTACAAGAATAGGTGTATATACAGTTATATTAGCTGGGTGATCATCTAATTCTAACTATGCTTTATTAGGTGGTTTACGAGCAGTAGCACAAACAATTTCTTATGAAGTAAGATTGGCTTTAATTTTATTATCTTTTGTTTTTTTAGTTGGGAGATATTCTTTAATTGATTTTTTTTATTATCAATTGGGGATTTGGTTTATTTTTTTATGTTTACCCTTATGTAATGTTTGATTTGTTTCTTGTCTTGCTGAAACTAATCGAAGACCTTTTGATTTTGCTGAAGGGGAATCTGAATTGGTTTCAGGATTTAATGTTGAATATGGGAGAGGGGGTTTTGCTTTAATTTTTTTAAGTGAATATTCAAGAATTTTATTTATGAGCATATTAATATGTGTAATTTTTCTTGGTTCTGATCTAAATTCATTTATTTTTTATTTGAAATTGATTTTTATTGCTTTTTTATATATTTGAGTTCGAGGTACTCTCCCTCGATATCGGTATGATAAATTAATATATTTAGCATGAAGGAGTTTTTTACCATTATCTTTAAATTTTTTATTTTTTTATTTAGGGTTGAAGATTTTCTTTTAAAGGTTTACTTAAGTAAACAAGTTAATAAGGGATTTAAACCCTTTTATTATGATTTCAAGACATAATCTTATTCATTAAGGTTATAACTTAAAAATAATTATTGGAATAGAATGTTATCTCATATTTTGATAATTAAAGGATTTAAAATATAATATAAAAAATATAACGTAGTAAGAATTTGACCAGTTAAGATATAAGGATCTTCAACTGGGCGGGCCCCAATTCATGTTAATAAAATAACAATAACTACTATTGATCAAAATATGATTTGATTGATTGGATAATATTGTAAACCTCGTGAATTTGTGGAAGTTAAAGGTATAATAAATAAAATTGCGATTGATATTACTAAAGCAATTACACCCCCTAATTTATTGGGAATGGAATGTAAAATAGCATAAGCAAATAAGAAATATCATTCTGGTTGAATATGAACTGGAGTTACAAGAGGATTAGCTGGGGTAAAATTATCTGGATCTCCTAAAACATAAGGTTCACTTAAAGAAAGTAATGATAATAATATAAATAAAATAATAAAACCTAAAATATCCTTGAATGTAAAGTAGGGATGAAAGGGAATCTTATCAATATCACTTTTAACTCCTAAAGGATTATTGGACCCTGTTTGATGAAGAAATAATAAATGAATTAAAACCGCGGCTGCAATAATAAATGGTAATACAAAATGAAATGTGAAAAATTGATTTAATGTTGCGTTATCTACTGCAAAACCCCCTCAAACTCATTGAACTAATTCAATACCTAAATAAGGGATAGCAGATAATAAATTAGTAATTACTGTAGCTCCTCAAAAAGATATTTGACCTCAAGGTAAAACATATCCTATAAAAGCCGTTGCTATAACTAAAAATAAAATGATTACACTTACTATTCATGTATAAAAAAATTTATAGGAACCATAATATAAACCTCGACCAATATGTAAATAAATGCAAATAAAAAATATAGAAGCGCCATTTGCATGAAGAGTACGTAAAAGCCAACCATAATTAACGTCTCGACAAATATGAGTAACTCTTGAAAAGGCTAAATCAATATGTGCAGAATAATGTATAGCTAGAAATAAACCAGTTATGATTTGAATACCTAAACAAATCCCTAATAATGATCCGAAATTTCATCATGATGAAATATTTGATGGGGTAGGTAAATCTACTAAAGCGTTATTAAAAATTTTAATTAAAGGGTGAACTTTACGTAAGGGTTTGTTCATTAATTATTTATTTGTCGTAGAGGACCTTTATAAATATTAATAATTTTAACAACAGCAATTAGAGTTAAAAATAAATAAGATGCGATTAAAATTATGATTATATTAATAGGTTGATTAAATATTTTTAATAAAAAGTTGTTTAATAAGGAATTTAATATTGATCTATTTTCTATATTTTCATATAAGTTTATAGAGTAATTAAATATGAAATAATAGAATACAATAAAAATAATAGGTAATAAAATAATTATAGAAAAGATTTTATTAGAATAAAAAAATATTTCATTTGAGGCTAATCTAGTAACGTATATAAATAAAACTAATATACCTCCTAAGTAAATTAATAATAAAATATATGAGAATCAAAATCTTAAGGATATGAAACCTCTAATTAAACATATAAAAATTGCTTGAAGAAATAGAATTAATCTTATTGATAATGGATGATTTAAAAATAAGAAAATTGTTCTTAAAATTAAAGTAATTCTTAATAATAAATATAAAATATCAAAGGATAGTTTAAAAAAAATATTAGTTTTGGAAATTAATGATAGGAGTTTCTTTCCTTTGAAACTTTAATAGTTGAACTTATTTTTGGTTTCACAAAACCAATGTTTTATTTTAAACTATTAAAGTGTAAATGTTAATAATATTTAATTTTATATTTTTTTGTGGGTTATGGGTTTTTTCTTCTAAACGTAAGCATTTATTAATAACTTTATTGAGATTAGAATTTATTGTTTTGGTTTTGTTTATTATTTTATATTATTATGTTTTAATAATAAGAGGGGAGCTATATATTACAATATTTTTTTTGTCTTTTGCAGTTTGTGAAGGAGCTTTAGGTTTATCAATTTTAGTTTCGATAATTCGAACTCATGGTAATGATTTTTTTAATTCATTTGGTTTATTGCAATGTTAAGTTATATTATATATTTAATTTTTTTAACCCCTTTATGCCTGGTAAATGGAAGTTGATATTTAGTTCAAAATTTATTATTTTTGATATCATTATTATTTATGGTTAATATAGATTTTTTTTGTTGAAGAAGATTAAGATATATTTTTGGCTGTGACTATTTATCATATGGTTTAGTAATATTAAGATTATGAATTTGTGTTTTAATAATTTTAGCAAGTTATTCTGTAGTTCGTTATAAATTTTATTATAAATTATTTATATTTATGGTTTTAGTATTATTATTAATGTTATATTGTACTTTTTGTAGCTTGAATATACTTTCTTTTTATTTTTTTTTTGAAGGGAGTTTAATTCCTACTTTATTTTTAATTTTTGGTTGAGGATATCAGCCTGAACGCTTGCAAGCTGGAATTTACTTATTATTCTATACTCTTTTTGCTTCTTTACCTTTATTATTAGGGATTATATATTTATATAATAATTTGAATTATTTGGTTTTTTCTATAGTGTATTTAAATGATTTTATGAATTTTTATTTATATCTTAGAATAATTTTGGCCTTTTTGGTTAAAATACCTATATATATAGTACATTTATGATTACCTAAAGCACATGTGGAAGCACCTGTATCTGGGTCTATAATTTTAGCTGGAGTTTTACTTAAGTTAGGAGGATATGGATTATTACGAGTGTTTGAATATTTAATGAGAATTGGTATAATAATTAATGTTTTTTGATTATCTATTAGATTAGTGGGGGGATTTTTAGTTAGATTGATATGTTTACGACAGGTTGATATTAAGGCTTTAATTGCATACTCATCTGTAGCTCATATAGGATTAGTTGTAGGGGGATTAATGACTTTAAATGCTTGAGGTTTTTACATGACATTTGTTTTAATAATTGCTCATGGTTTATGTTCATCTGGTTTATTTTGTTTAGCTAATATTAGCTATGAGCGATTAGGAAGACGAAGATTATTAGTTAATAAGGGACTATTAAATTTAATACCAAGAATAACTTTATGATGATTTTTACTTTCTTCTTGTAATATAGCGGCTCCCCCATCTTTAAATTTATTAGGAGAAATTGGACTATTTAATAGAATAGTTGGTTGAATATGAATAGTAATATTATTTCTTATATTGATTTCTTTTTTTAGAGCTGCTTATACGTTATATTTATATTCTTATAGTCAACATGGGGTTTATTATTCTGGTATTTATAGTAGAGTAAGTGGTTATTGCCGTGAATATTTATTATTAATATTACATTGATTGCCTTTAAATTTATTAATTTTGAAAAGAGAATTTACGTTAATTTGAATTTAATATTACTTAAGTAGTTTAAATAGTAAAATTATGATTTGTGGTATCATAGATATAAATATTATCTTAGGTTATGATATATTTATCATTATGTTTTATTAGATTTTTTGTATTATTATTTTTTTCTTTATTAAGATTTATATTTAGTTTATTTTGTATTATAAATGATTTAATTTATTTTATTGAATGAGAGGTTGTGAGATTAAATTCCTCCTCAATTGTAATGACATTATTATTGGATTGAATGTCACTATTATTTATAAGTTTTGTTATATTAATTTCATCTTTAGTTATTTTATATAGTGAAGATTATATATTAGGTGATGTTACACTAAGTCGTTTTATTTTTTTAGTTTTAATATTTGTATTATCAATAATTTTTTTGATTATTAGTCCTAACTTAATTAGAATTTTATTAGGTTGGGACGGATTAGGTTTAGTTTCTTATTGTTTAGTAATTTATTATCAAAATGTTAAATCCTATAATGCTGGAATATTAACTGCATTATCAAATCGAGTAGGAGATGTTGCTTTATTAATAGCTATTGCATGGATATTGAATTTTGGTAGATGAAATTATATTTTTTATTTGGATTGTATAATAAATGATTATGAATTGTGTTTAATTTCCTCTTTAGTTGTTCTAGCAGGTATAACAAAAAGAGCTCAAATTCCTTTTTCTGCATGACTTCCAGCAGCAATAGCTGCTCCTACACCTGTTTCGGCTTTAGTTCATTCTTCAACATTAGTTACAGCAGGTGTATATTTATTAATTCGATTTAGTAAAGCTTTTCCTGAATGATTATTGAATTTTTTGTTGTTGATTTCTGTTTTGACAATATTTATATCTGGATTAGGGGCTAATTTTGAATATGATTTAAAGAAAATTATTGCTTTATCAACCCTTAGACAATTAGGGTTGATAATAAGAATTTTATCAATAGGTTTTGCTGATTTAGCTTTTTTTCATTTGTTAACTCATGCTTTATTTAAAGCATTATTATTTATATGTGCAGGAATGGTAATCCATAATGTGAAAAATTTTCAAGATATTCGTTTTATAGGGAATTTATCTATTACTATACCTTTAACTTCTGCTTGTTTTATAGTATCAAATTTTGCTTTATGTGGAATACCTTTTTTGGCTGGATTTTATTCAAAGAATATAATTTTAGAAGTAGTTTCTTTAAGAAATTTAAACATATTTATATATTTCATGTATTTTTTTTCTACTGGTTTAACAGTATGTTATTCTTTTCGTTTATTTTATTATGTTTTGTGAGGAGAATTTAATTTGATTCCAATATTTAAATTAAATGAGGAAAGTTGAATAATAATTTATGGAATATTAGGATTAATAATTTTTGCAATTTTAGGGGGAAGATTATTAAATTGAATAATTTTTTTAACTCCTATTTTTATTTGTTTACCATTTATTATAAAAATAATACCTATTTTAGTTAGATTGATAGGATTATGGTTAGGGAGAATTTTATTTAAGTATAGATTAAACTATTATTTTAATTTATTTAAATATTATGGAATAATTATTTTTTCGGGGTCTATATGATTTATACCTTTAATTTTTACTAAAGGGGTTAGATTAATACCTTTAAATGTAGGATTAAATTCTTTTAAATATATGGACTTAGGTTGAAGAGAATATTTTGGAGCACAAAATTTATATTATATTTTAATAAAAATTGGGGGTTTTAATCAATGATTTCAAACAAATGATTTAAAATCATATTTAATTATTTTTTTAATTGTATTATTTTTTATTATGTTTATGATTTGTTCAAATATCTTATATTAGAGTATAACACTGAAGCTGTTATTGAGATAATTATTATCTTTGAATATTTATAAAAATTAAAATTTTATTTTTACAATGAAAATGTAATGTTTTACTTAAACTATATAAATTAAGATGTAAATGGATTTAAACCACTTAAATATTAAGTTAGCAGCTTTTATTTGAACAACACATCTTCTTAATTGGAATAAAAATTCAATTTTATCATTAACAGTGATATACCTMTAATTTGGTTTCAATTAAAAATAAGGATATAAAATATCTTACTATCAGGTCGAAACTGATTACAATTGATTTGCTTCTTACTTAGTTTAAGGAAGATTGATAGTTCAATACTTTTTGAATGCAAATCAAATGTTATAATTAACTACATCCCTATTAGCAATTGTTAAGAAGCTCATTCAAGAGATCCTTGATTTCATTCATGATAAAGACCAATTGTTAAGATTAATAAGAATATTATACTTGTAGATATTCAAATTATTATATTAGATCTAAAAGGAATAATAGTTATTGGTAAAATTAATGCAATTTCAACGTCAAAAATTAAAAAAATAATAGCAATTAAAAAAAAACGTAAAGAAAATGGTAAACGTGAAGATCTAATTGGATCAAATCCACATTCAAAAGGAGATCTTTTCTCTCGGTCTTCAATATTTTTTTTTGATAATAGATTAGTTAATATTATAACAATGAAAGAAATTATTAATACAATTATAGATATGAGGATTAGAATTTGAATTATTTATTCTAAATTATAGACTTTTTGATTGGAAATCAAATATACTTTTTATATTAAATAAATGGGTTAACTACCTCATCAGTAAATAGAAATATAAAGGAATAATCAGACAACATCTACAAAGTGCCAATACCAAGCAGCTGCTTCAAACCCGAAATGGTGACTGGATGTAAAGTGTATAAAAAGTATTCGTGATAAGCATGTAATAAGAAATGTAGTTCCAATAATTACATGTAAACCGTGAAAACCAGTAGCTACAAAAAATGATGAGCCAAAAACAGAGTCTGCAATAGTAAATGGTGCTTCTATATATTCATATAGTTGTAAAGCAGTAAAATAAATACCTAATAAAATAGTGAAAATTAAACCTTGTGTAGCTTGACTATAATTATTTTCTAGTAAGCCGTGATGGCTTCATGTGATTGTAATACCTGAGGCTAATAGGACAGTAGTATTAAGCAAAGGTACTTGTAGAGCATTAAAAGGAATAATTCCTAGTGGTGGTCAGATTGACCCTAAATCAATTGCTGGTGCAAGACTTCTGTGATAGAAAGTTCAAAAAAATGATACAAAGAAAAAGATTTCTGAGACAATAAATAGAATTATACCCCATCGCAAACCTGTTAGTACTTCTCTTGTATGGCATCCTTGATAAGTACTTTCTCGTACTACATCTCGTCATCATTGAATTGTTGTTAAAGTTAAGATTAATATCCCTAGGAATATTATTTTTTCATTAAATTCATAAGAAAACTTAATAAATCCTACTATTCCAACTATAATTCTAAATGCAGCTACAATAGGTCAAGGGCTATAAGTAACTAAATGATAAGGATGATTTGTATGTATTGACATTATTAATTGACTTCTCTAGAATATAAAGTTCTTAAAACTGCAAAGACATATGATTGAATAATAGCTACTGCAGATTCTAAAGTTAAGAGTAAGATTTGAGTGAAAATTAATAGAGGTAAAAGTGATAATATTATATTTCTTCCTGTATTTCCTAATAATGTTATTAAAAGATGACCAGCAATTATGTTAGCTGCAAGTCGAATTGCTAAAGTTCCGGGGCGAATAATATTACTAATTGTTTCAATACATACTATAAAGGGTATTAAAGCCCCGGGGGTTCCTTGAGGAACTAGATGAGCAAATATATGTTTAGTATTATTAATTCAACCAAATAATATAAATCTTAATCATAAAGGAAGAGCTAATGATAGTGTTATTACTATATGACTTGTTCTAGTAAAAATATATGGGAATAAACCTATGAAATTGTTAAATAAAATAATTGAAAAAATAGAAATAAAAATAAAGGTGGAACCTTTTCTGATTTGTTTTTTTCCAATAAGTAATTTAAATTCTTCATGAAGTTTATTAATAATTAAGTTTCATAAAATTGTTCTGCGTGAAGGAATAAGTCATAAAGATATTGGAATTAATAGGATTCCAATAAAAGTACTTAGTCAATTGATTGATAAATTTATAATGTTTGATGAAGGATCAAAAACTGAAAATAAATTAGCTATCATTTTCAAGTTAAGATTTTAATTGTTGTTTTAGAAGATGAAAGAGATGTTGATTTATTAATAGATATATAGTAATTTATTACATTAAAAAGAATTAATAGAATTGAGAAAAATGAAAATAATATTAATCAATTTAAAGGTATTATTTGTGGAATAAAGAAATATTAATTTATTAATAATTTTAATATGACATATTAATGTTATAGTTTAACTAATTTCTTTCATCAGAAGTAGTTGCTATTTACTATATTCTGGTTTAAGAGACCATTACTTGCCTTTCAGTCATCTGATGATTCGGATAAATTTATAATTCAATTAAGAAAGTCATTAGGTGAAGTGATTTCTATTACGATAGGTATAAAACTATGATTTGCCCCACAAATCTCTGAGCATTGACCATAAAACACCCCTGGGCGATTAAATCAAAAAGTTGCTTGATTTAATCGCCCAGGGGTAGCATCAGCTTTTACCCCAATTCTTGGAATAGTTCATGAATGAAGAACATCTTCTGATGTAATAAGAACTCGTGTTAAGGTATTAATTGGTAAGGTTGTTCGATTATCTACTTCAAGTAATCGAATATTAAATAGATCTAATTCATTTTGAGGAATTATATAAGAATCAAATTCAGTATCTAGAAAGTCTGAATATTCATAACTTCAATATCATTGATGTCCAATTGTTTTTATTGTTAATGTAGGCTTGGAATTTTCATCAATTAAATAAAGAATACGAAGTGAAGGTAAAGCAATAAAAATTAAAATTACTGCAGGAAGAACTGTTCAAAGAATTTCTAAATATTGACCATCTATTACGTGTCGATCCATAAATTTATTTATTATTAAAGATAAAATTATATAACCTACTGAAATAACAATTATAGTAATAATAAATATTGAATGATCATGAAAATATATAAGTTGTTCTATTAAAGGTGAGGCACTATCTTGTAAACCTAAATCTGCGTATGTAGCCATTGGTTCTAAAAAAAGTTGTAAAATACTTTATTTATGGAGCTTAAATCCATTGCACTAATCTGCCATATTAGAGATATTAATTATTTATTTAGTAATTAAAGTTAATTCATTATAAGTGTGTTCTGCTGGTGGTAAATTGTTACTTCATTCAAGTGATCTATTTATTTGTGATGAAGATAAAACTGAACGATTGGAACTTAATCTTTCTCATAAAATGTAGATGAATATAATTACAGCAATAAGAGAAATTATTGATCCTATAGAAGATAAAACATTTCATGAAGTGTAGGCATCTGGGTAATCAGAATATCGTCGTGGTATTCCTGCTAAACCTAAAAAATGTTGAGGAAAAAAAGTTAAATTTACCCCAATGAATATTGTGAAAAATTGACTTTTTAACCAATTGGGATTTAATGATAAACCAGTAAATAATGGATATCAATGAACGAATCCAGCTATAATAGCAAAAACAGCTCCTATTGAAAGTACATAATGAAAATGAGCTACAACGTAATAAGTATCATGTAAAATAATATCAATAGCTGAATTAGCTAAAATTACCCCAGTTAAACCCCCTACAGTGAAAAGAAAAATAAAACCTAAGGCCCACAAGGATGCTGGACTGTAAACTGTTTTTGAACCATATATAGTAGCAAGTCAACTAAAAATTTTAATTCCAGTTGGTACGGCAATAATTATAGTTGCTCCTGTGAAATAGGCTCGTGTATCTACATCTATTCCTACTGTAAATATATGATGAGCTCATACTACAAAACCTAAAAATCCAATTGCTGATATTGCTCAAATTATCCCATATGTTCCAAATGCTTCTTTTTTTCCTCTTTCATGTGAAATTACATGTGAAATTATTCCAAATCCGGGTAAAATTAAAATGTAAACTTCGGGATGACCAAAAAATCAGAATAAATGCTGATAAAGAATAGGATCACCTCCTCCTGCAGGGTCAAAGAAAGAGGTATTAAGATTTCGATCTGTTAAAAGTATTGTAATTGCACCAGCAAGAACTGGTAAAGATAATAATAATAAAATAGCAGTAATACCTACTGATCAAACAAATAAAGGTAATTGTGTTTGATTTATATAAATTGGTTTTATATTAATTATAGTTGTAATAAAATTTACGGCCCCTATAATTCTAGATATACCAGCTAAATGAAGAGAAAAAATAGTTAAATCTACTGCAGGCCCTGCATGAGCAATTCTTGCTGAAAGAGGGGGGTATACTGTTCAACCTGTCCCAGCTCCTCTTTCAACTATTCTTCCAATAATTAATAAAAAGATTGATGGGGGTAAAAGTCAGAAACTTATATTATTTATTCGAGGAAAAGCTATATCAGGAGCACCTAATATCAAAGGAACTAATCAATTACCAAACCCTCCAATTATAATTGGTATTACTATAAAAAAAATTATAATGAAGGCATGAGCAGTAACAATAACATTGTAGATTTGATCATCCCCAATAAGAGATCCAGGTTGACCTAATTCGGTACGAATTAAAATTCTTAAAGATGTTCCTAGTATACCTGCTCAAGCACCAAAAATAAAATATAATGTTCCAATGTCTTTATGGTTTGTTGAGAATAATCATCGTTGCAACAATAAGGTAAAATGACTGAGGTTATAGGTGATAAATTGTAAATTTATTAAGGAGAAGATTTCTCTTTTGCCAGTGTTAAAGATTTAAAGTCTTATATTCATTTTAATGATATTAGAATGCAATTCTAATGGTGTAGAATCTTACTAAGACTTAAAGTTGAATTAACTTTATTTATAGCTTTGAAGGATATTAGTTTGTTTAACTTAAAGTCTTAATATATTAATAGAATTAGGGTACAAACTAATATCCCGAGTAATAAAATGTAAAATGTAAATATAATTATTTTTGAGTAATTGTTTTTTATATAAATTGATGAAATTCAAATGATCTCTGAGTTTGTAATCATTAAAGTTGTATATATTATTCGTATATAGTAGTATAAGGTAAGTAGTGAAAATATAATTAGGATTGAAGATGTGAAAATTATTAAGTTTTGGGCTAGATATTGAATAATAATTCATTTTGGAAAGAATCCTAAAAATGGAGGAAGACCTCCTAGAGATAAGAGTGAAGTAAAAAGGGTAAATTTAACAATTTTTTTATGATTTAATGAATTAAAAGTTTGTGTAATATAGGATAAATTAGTTATTGTTGTTAAAAAAATAATGGCAATAATGTTTAGACTGTAGATAATAAAATATACTAACCATAAATTTGAACCTAAAATTATAGCTGTCAATATTCACCCAATATGATTAATAGATGAAAATGATAAAATTTTACGTAGAGAAATTTGATTAAAACCCCCAATTGCTCCAACAACTGCAGAAGTAATAATTATAAATTGAATGAAATAATTATTGATTAGTATGTAAGAAATTAATATTATTGGAGCAATTTTTTGGATAGATAGAATAATAAAACAATTTATTCAAGAAAGTCCTTCAATTACTGAAGGTAGTCATCAATGAAAGGGTGCACAAGCAATTTTTATTAATAGAGGAATTATAATTAAATTATTTCAAGTTCTTGTTTTTACAAAATAAAATATTTCATGAAGATTAGATTTTAAAAGAATTAAGAAAAGAAGAGTAGAAGATGCGATAGCTTGAATTAGAAAGTATTTTAAAGAGGCTTCTGATGAAAACATATTTTTGTTGGAAGAAAGCAAAGGAATGAAGGAGAGTAAATTAATTTCTAGACCTATTCATGCTCCTATTCATGAATTAGCACATAATGAAATTAATACACCTCTAATTAATGTTCTTAAAAAGAGGATTTTGATCGAATTATTGGGCATTAGAAAAGAGAGATTACACTCTATAAATGGGGTATGAACCCACTAGCTTAAATTTAGCTTACTTTTCTACATTTTGGTGTAAGGTGCACAAAAATTTTTGATATTTTAGGATTACAGTTTAATTCTGTTAAATGTAGTTGGAATTATGAAGAAAATAGTAAAAGTAATAAATTACATTATTTACCCTATCACGATAACCCTTTAGTCAGGCATTTTACTATATAATTTGCAAAAAATGTTTTTTGTCGTTTTTAGAAAATTTAAATTCATTGGAACACTAAAAGCATTATTATTTACTATTCTTTATTTGGGTATTTTTGAGTAAAAGTCTTGGTTATAGTATAATAAGAACTTAATATTATATATTTATTTCTTTGATATTAAGACCTTATCAAGAAAGATTTATTTACATTATTCGTATAAATTAACATCTTTATTTATATAAGGTATAATAACCTAATGGGAAAATAGATAAAGGGTCAGTATAATAAATACATAAGAGGTGTATTCCAATTATTTTTATTAAAAGGATCAATAAGAAAAAGATATATTATTAAATATATTATATACTTATAATAAGAACTTAATATTATATATTTATTTCTTTGATATTAAGACCTTATCAAGAAAGATTTATTTACATTATTCGTATAAATTAACATCTTTATTTATATAAGGTATAATAACCTAATGGGAAAATAGATAAAGGGTCAGTATAATAAATACATAAGAGGTGTATTCCAATTATTTTTATTAAAAGGATCAATAAGAAAAAGATATATTATTAAATATATTATATACTTATAATAAGAACTTAATATTATATATTTATTTCTTTGATATTAAGACCTTATCAAGAAAGATTTATTTACATTATTCGTATAAATTAACATCTTTATTTATATAAGGTATAATAACCTAATGGGAAAATAGATAAAGGGTCAGTATAATAAATACATAAGAGGTGTATTCCAATTATTTTTATTAAAAGGATCAATAAGAAAAAGATATATTATTAAATATATTATATACTTATAATAAGAACTTAATATTATATATTTATTTCTTTGATATTAAGACCTTATCAAGAAAGATTTATTTACATTATTCGTATAAATTAAC